GAATTGTATATATAGAGTATTATAGAATATTTCTGTTATGTCCCAGGACAAAAAATTTGTGAATAATGAGACATGAGGAGGACTACTATGTCACTACAGGTGGACTACTCCTAATACGTGCAATTAGTCATTTTGCTAATCAATAAATGTTCAACTTCCTAACTTAAAGTCAGAATAATAAGAATTCGTTATAATGGTGGTTATCCTTTTCTTTTTAGAAAAAATAATAGAGATATTTTCCGCTGAAAAACGAAGGCTAAAACTTGAGTTTAGTGGAAAAAAAGCCCTTTATCAGATTTGAACCGATGACTTACGCCTTACCATGGCGTTACTCTACCACTGAGTTAAAAGGGCCGTTTTATTCAATTCATGAATTAGCCATTTTTTTTTCATTATGAGTCTACTGCATATATGTATATATGTACTATATGTACATAATATATACGTATATGCATAGGAGTTCATTCAGGAACAATAAATTGGATTTACTCCAAAATAAGATTATTATTTTGAATTTTTGAAAAAAAAAAATTCTAAAAAATCATAACATAAAAACATAAAAGAAAGTAGGAAAGATTTTTTGGATCTAGTCATACCATTAGACTATATTGACAATTCCAAAAAACTGCTCATACTATCATCATAGTATGATGATGGTCGGGCGTATATGCCCCTATCGTCTAGTGGTTCAGGACATCTCTCTTTCAAGGAGGCAGCGGGGATTCGACTTCCCCTGGGGGTAGGGTACTATGAAAGGAAGTTGATCATAGATTATCGATAAGCCTAAAATGAATTCTTCCTGGGTCGATGCCCGAGTGGTTAATGGGGACGGACTGTAAATTCGTTGGCAATATGTCTACGCTGGTTCAAATCCAGCTCGGCCCAATAATTCGCCGCTCCATGAATATGATATAACCAATTTGTCTTCCATAAATGGAAATGCCTAATCCGTAGAAATAAAGAGAAAGGATCAATTTTTTTTCTCTATCCCTATTTTTCTCTTTCTGATCTTTCTAAGGATCTAATTCATGATACTTTACTTAATTAAGTAAAGTATCATGAAAAGCAAACAAAAAAGTTTAGTTCTTTTTTCTGATTGATTATCCACTTTTGGCCGTAAAATAATTATTGGTTACTAGTAATCCGTGTCACTCTCACTATAGCCCATATTATATGTGGATATGATATCAGTATATCATTCCTGTCTTTCTTACAATACGACGACTAGGACTAGAATGTTCTTATGATTACATTAAGAATATGTAACATTAAGAATATGTATGCCATACACCTCGCTGGGATTGTAGTTCAATTGGTCAGAGCACCGCCCTGTCAAGGCGGAAGCTGCGGGTTCGAGCCCCGTCAGTCCCGAACTAGGATCCGGTGAATTTATCAATTTATCTCTCTCTTTTCACGGAAAAGGGGGACAGGAAGCAAGATCTAATCCCCAGTGGGGATCCTTATTTCTTTTGTTTTTTATTTCGCATTTATCATCACACAAATATGGATACGGGAATTTAAAATCTTTCCACTACTCCCGATTGATAAAGGAGAGACATATCATATGTACATTAGTACAATTGGTGGTATTACTATATTCAGTATTTTTAGAGATATCATCCTCGTCTTACTTTCTTTTTCGATTGTTCTTGATCAATGAAATGGAGTAGAGTGATCCTATTTTACCGGGAGTACATACAAAAATGGTATTCGTTTATTGTACGATGGACAATGAACTTAACATAATTACCCCGACAGAGTACTTTTCAGGTTAAACCACACCTTTTCTAGTTCTGACTTTGTTTGTGTATCCTCAATGACTAATTGTAAACAATCTATCTCATTCTCATTCAAATTGTAGACATCATTTTTGATGTATGCATTCCAGTACAAATAAATACAAGAAAGAGGATACTAATAAAATAAAAGAAAAGACCGAGCAAGGACCCTTTTCAGTAAATTTGTTGGAATATTTGATCTTTTTTATTTAATCCCTTTTTTTCCATCTCACCTCGTTTGGGTCTGTGTGTGACCCATAGAATACCGGTCATATAATACCTCATAATTGTAAGTATAATACACAGGAAGGAGAGTTGTATAAGATAAGGAAGACAGTAGGTTATAGAAAAGAAAAAGTGGAAGAGGATGAAAAATCCAATGGGATTCCTGATCCAATAAAAAATCCCATTTCGTATCGTAATTAGTATGGATAAAGGATCTTCCCATGTTATACTATTCAATTCTCGACGATGAATCGATTTGATAGATCAGATATTGTTATTCATAATATTGATCCTATTCAGTATCATCAGGATCAATTCATCCCAATGAATTTACAGGAGTTAAATTTCTCATCTCTATGGGATTACATCCCGAGTTATTGCGAAGAAAAAAATAAATAAATAATGAAATTATGGAAGTCAATATTCTCGCATTTATTGCTACTGCACTGTTCATTCTAGTTCCTACTGCTTTTTTACTTATTATCTACGTAAAAACAGTCAGTCAAAATGATTAATTTGAATCTGAATTATTAGTTCTTATCAATCCTTTTTTCAATGATTGAAGAAATGAAAGAAAGGGATTAAAAGAAAATTCCAAGTCTTAAATGAAATGATCTGGTTGGAATCATAAAGTGTGGTAGAAAGGACTATATATAGTCCTTTCTACCACACTTTAGAGTATTTTATATTATCTAATATTGTATACAATGATATTATCATATAAAGTTGTATTGTATACAGATATAGACTTTATCTAAATGGAGGGTTTATATAGATCAATTTACAATATGTATGTATATGATGTATTAGATGTACATCTAATCTAAATAGTAGACTAGTACATCGAAATAGCAGTCTAATTCTATTTCTTTTTTTCGCTACATCCACTCGATTTCGATCAACCCAAAATAATCGAAGGCCAATTCTTCTAATTCCTAGGTTTCTTATAATTTTATATATAGGTTCCGGGATCCATCAAAAGAATCAATAGAGGAAGAATAGTATAGGAATATACTATAGCAAAAGAAAACAAAACCAAGGAATTTTTTTGATTTCCCATCCCAAGAAGTCATTGATTGAGCCATTAACAGATCATTTACGAAGTTCTATGGTAACTTCTTCAGATTTTGAAAGGAAGGTAAGTAAAGGGGACTCGGACCATTTTTCATGCTTAAACATGACATGAGATGAGTCAAAAAAGCATAAAAAAATCTCTAGGAGTCTAAAATGTTAAATGTATGATATGTGGTGGATCGCTCAGCGGAAGAAAGATCTAATTTTATTATGTGTAGAACCTCAACCACTAGTCACTTCCAGTAGAAAGTAAGTATCGTCATAATCTAATAGCAGAACGATTTGTTCTTAGAACAGTGAAAGTAAAGAAAGAGAGAAACAAATAAAGAAAAAACTAGGGATTGGTTTTTTCTCGTTGTAATATCCATAATTCTGGTAAGAACAGGTTTATCCAAACAGAATATTTAGGAGGAATTCGGTTGGAAAAAATTTCCTATCATGCGTAGATTTGAGTTTTGAAATACAACTAAACTATAGTAATCATTCGTTGTTTGATCGAATGGTTATTATTCATTATTGTCTTTCCAGTATAATTTTGAAAGAGAGACAAGCTTTTTAAAAATAAAGCTTCGAAAAACGATCAATGCAAAACGATCAATTAAACAATTGATACAATTCGATTACTCAATCGATTACTCAATCGATTACTCAATCGATTACTCAATCAATTATTAATATACCTAGAGTCCACTCCTTCCCCATACTACGAGTGAAAGGGAAAATGTAAAGACTACCATTAAAGCAGCCCAAGCGAGACTTACTATATCCATGTGAATTATATCTCCTATTTCTATGAAGGAATTATTCCATTATTGATCAATAATCATAGTAGAATCAATGGCGCAGAGTAAAAATAGGATTCTGACTTAAGGCTATTGATGAACCAATTCAATGAATCCACTCGTAACAGATTCTTTATAGGATTTCTGGTAGAATTGGGAAGTATTAAGTAAAAATATGATACACACACCTTTTCCTTGCAAATTGCAAAGGAATGCTCCTAATGGAACATGTGGGAATAGTAAGACCTATTGTTTGTTTTGTTACCTTTCTTTCATAAGCAAAAATAAAAAAAAAAATATACCATCAAGATAGATAACTATCTATTGGATACCTACATTTCCTATTTGATCTAAGCCTTACTGTCTTTCTTTCTGTGAAAGAATGGGGAGACATCACTACTATTATTACATACATTTTTTTTGTAATCTCCTTACACGACCAAAGAAATCTTTTTTTTTTTTTTTACTTTGACTCTGTTATTCTATAAGATAAGAGCCGACCAACCATCCTGATTGAATGTTTGAGTACTCGGAGTCTCTCGTAAGTATGGATACAAAGTATCTTCAGTCCTTTCCACAACTCCTAAATTGATTTCCCATCAGTCTATCCAATCTAATTCCAGACAGAGTCAGTAGACCCTACGTTAGTGTAGGTAGTGTAAGATAATTAGGAAGTCTTGATAGTCTTTCGTATAATCTTTTCTTCAATCCTAGGAGCAAAAATGGAATGTCCTTTAGGAACCTTTGGATACCAAGATTTCTGACCTCTTACTTTCGTAGTTCTGGAATTAATAAGTAAGCCTTACCTCATCCCTATTGGTATATCTGTTTGGGCCGCTACCCAGAACCCAAACAGAACCAGATTTTGAGAAAACAACTTACAGTCTTTTATAGAACTATGTATTCTATAAATCAAGTATCGACAAGCTCCGTCCTTTGCCTTTGCTTATGCAGGGCAAGAATTTGTCGAGTTCTATTCTATCAGTAGAATAAGAAATTCTAAGTATTTTGTTGATCAGGCGACACCCAGATTTGAACTGGGGATAAAGGATTTGCAGTCCCCTGCCTTACCGCTTGGCCATGCCGCCAAATCCGATCCAAAATCGATGAAAATATTATTTATCCACATTTTTTTACTAAT